CACGAGTCGTAGCAATGATCCAATTGGAGAAGCAAGCTGCTCTTTGTCACCCCATTTCCCTTGGGACCAAGAACAAGCTTCAAAGAAGAAGAAGAACTTATTGCAATTGCAATCTCAAGTACAATGGCTAGTTGGAAAGCCTTGAAAGCCAATCTCTTGATCCACATTCTTCTGGCTCACGAGTAGGTAACTAGCTCCGATTAGAGTCTCCGCACTTAAAAGGAAAAAACAAGTCTTAGATAGAAGTCAGAGCAGCATTCTAGTTCTAAGAGCAAGGCAGGCATAGTCAAATGAGAAATTGGTCGGCTTGGAGCCTTCGACTGCGCACTTGATAGAGATATCAGGTAGGGAATAGGTTGAACTCTAATACAAGCTTCTTTAATTTACAAGGAAAAAGGTCAAACTGTCTTTTTGCAAGCCAGCAATGTGATTATGTAGGCACCGAAACATGCGATAAAGAGCTTTAAAAGCTGCTTCTGATTGATTATCACTAGCAGGCCGAAGTAATTCACTCTAAAGGAGAAGAGGCCGCGCTTACGAGCGTTAGAAAGCTCAACTTTACCATCAGTGTAAAATCTCCTACTATATTATTTGATCGATCTGTGAAGGACCTTTACCTTGCTGGAATTACGCTTATGAATCTTCCCTTCTCTCATTCTAGAAGAGTTCGTAGTTCTGATCAAATTCTAATAGAAAGAAAATGTGGGTTCATGCGGGATCGATCTTCTTAAGTAATGTTCAAAATCACTGATGTCTGGGAAATCTAAACATAAGTACAAGAAGGCGGACGGTTAGGTGAAAAGAAGCTCCACTACAGGATCAAGACGAGGAAATGCCTTTATTTCTCCTCGAAGAAGTCCCCACACTGGTATGCCCGCTAAAGCTCAACTAGCTGCCATTGAAAGAAAGGTGAAAGAGGTGGAGCTTTATCCGCATCCACAGGTTAGCTTGAGAGTGAACTTTGCTTTCTTAACCAGTCGTGAGTAGAGATCGACACTGAGTAATTTACTAACTCAGTGGGAACAAAATCAATCAATGAAGAGAGAGAACTTTCAAGAGGAAGAAGAGTGCTGCTTTCTTCTTTTCCAGAGGATTGGTGAATTGAGTTCTCCTTTTGAAAGGGGAAGCCTTTTCGGAAAGATCCCTTCCTTATAGGAGTCTATTCTGCCCAGCTGTTCCTTCCTCCCCTGGCCCCCAAAGACCTTAGCTGAGAATCAGCTTAAATGAAGGTATCACACGAGGATATCTAAAAGAATGCAATAGAACACCTTTTCTGACATCAGGAGATGAAAGCTTCAAGCCAATCGGGCGGGCGGAACGTCGAATGAAAGAGGTAGCCGGGTTAGTTGAGTTGATACAGCTGTTGTACTACTTGACTGGGAATAAAAAAGCTTACGTAAGAACTGGAAAAATCTTGTATGTACTGTAACCCTCTCTTCCCCTACTGGTGGACTCTTGCACAGAAAGGCCGACAGAAGCAACCTTTCTTAGCGCGCTTTTCAAGCGCTTAACTTCTGCTAGCGGCGGGCGGCCAACAAGTAAGTGTTGGTGGAAGCCTAATCCAAGAAGGGTACGAACGAAGTGACGGGCCCCAACTAGAGATAGGGTAGCGTCGGCTTTTTAGTGGTAGTAATTGCTGCATAGCTCTAAAACGAATTTAGAAAATCCTAGTTCTCAAGTTAGCGTTTTGTCAATATTAGTAGGCACGCTGGCAGCCCGTTGCAAGGAAGGAAAGAACAAGAGTCGGGGAGACAAAGGAGAAAATCTCTGTGCAAAGGCTTTAGCTCCAGCATATTAATCCAAGAAAGAATCGAGCCATCAGTGAGCTCGAACGCCACTCTTACTTACCTTACGCAATTTTATTTGAGAAGGAAAAAAATGAATGGGATTACTGAATTCGATAATATATCTTCCATTCCTTCTATTTTATCTTGATTTACTTGTTTCGAAAGAGAGCACTTCGGAGAGCTATTCTATGTTGGGCTTTCTTTCCTACTCAGCTTGGGTCGTAAGGTAGCCGGCCATACCGCTTCCATGCTATTGTAATCGGCAAGCCTCTCCTACCTACAACAATTCGGTCAGTGTTCCGTTAGTGCTCACCCGACCATTTTTCTCTCGTACTCCCCCCAAGAATCTGTATTTCGAAACGGGGAATCAGACCTTCCTTTCTCTTCTGCCGCTTTGATCTCTTGTGAGCTTTCTTCTCTTATAATTTTTTTTATTTGTGTGTATGCAGCGGTCTGCCTCGGCCGCCCGGAACCCCTTAGCACTAACTGACCACTAACAACATTCCACCGGAGAACCCATGCATTCAATTAGAAAAAGCTTCTCGTTTTGGGCTTATCACTTTCAAAAGGAAACAAAGAGTATGTTCATTTATGAAATTAGAAACTTTCAAAAAAAAAGGAATTCGCGGCAAAGAGAACGAGTGAAGGAGTAGGGGGGAAGCCCTAACCGAGAGAGGACCCACTTACTCTGCTGAGCTATTCGGATTTAGATGGATAGAGCTCGTACCGGGGAATTGAGTCCCTGATTTCCCATCACTATACTAAGCCACCATCTCTACAGTGACTCTCCTCCTACGGTTCTTGCCGTCCCAGAGACGGACCATGATCAGCTTTCGTATCTTGAAATGCCACTTCGTAATATCTTGAATCAAAACCAAAGAGCTCCTTCCGTCGTCCGCCTAATCTACCTGCTCTTCAACGAAAAACTCTTTTTTTCGTGGGTGTGGTTCTACTTCAATTCATGAAAAGAGCTTATTCGATAACAAACTCTTCTTCCTTTAGCTGCAAGAGAGGAATTCCTTTCCAAGCCAAATCGTCCTCTTTCAAGGTAAGAAATCAGACGCATTCAAGCAAGGGAATCAAAGATTAGAAAGGTAAGAAATCGTTCTCCTTCTACTCAAACTCTCTTTCACTCCTGAAAGGCTAAGATTCAAGCTTAAAAAAAAAGAGTGCCTGCAAGAAGTGCAGAACTGGAGGATAAAACTGATGCTGCTACGCCGGAGAAAAAGAGAGAGAAAGCACGAAAGCTGGCCGAGAAAAGAGGCAATTCTCAACGCATCTGAGAAGGCATGACCTGTTTCCTCTTTCGAGGTTTAGCAAGAGGACAGGATAGGCTAAAGAGAGGATGGATGAGGTATGCTTCACCGACCCTTGCTTTGAATAGAATAGCAGGAATTCGTAAGTGGTAAAATATTGCAAATGCCTTTTTGACACTCGAATAGGCTGCTAGTAAGGAGGACTCTGAAGCCGATTATCCCATTGTAGAAGGAAGATGGACAGAATCCGCCTTACCCGCTTCGCCCTGATGACTTTACTGTTGATGCAAGTAACTGAACAGCCTTAAGATACGAATGATAGCCTAGCCCGCAACAGACCAATTTCGCTAAGTCCGCTGCTTCACCGGAAGGGTTGATTAGTAGGAAAAATATAGCTGTTAGAGCTATAAGCAAGGAACTCGTTCGTATACATAGCATCTTACGATAAAGAAAGAGACGCCAGAGCTTGAAGGGAAGCCCTAACTTGGTTACGGTGATGGAATGTAGTCAAGGGCCTACCATTCAGGGATCCACTTTTTATAGAGAGAGTAAAGGAAGTGGGACTAGGAGAGGCCGATGGAGCAATAGGAGTACCTGTATCAGTATCAGACACACACTCAAGCGCGTGATAAGCTGAGATTGATAAGAATAGTAAAAAAGAGGATGCTTATAGTTCTTTAGTCACAGCAGAAGGTACGCACAGAGTTGTTGCTTTTAACCGCTCTTCCTATTGCTTGTGTGACTGTAGCTCTTAGAGTTACTTTAGCTGTTGCAGAACTTCCATCATTTCATGTTGCTACTGTTTCTGATGTTAGTTTAGGTTGCTATGGTAGCTACTGGAGATGGAACCTCTTCATAAGCAGCTAAACCTAAACCAGGTAAACTGAAAATTAGGTAAGAATAATAAATGGAAGCTAGAAAAACTTCCCATCTTTTTCAATCGTGCATTCTAGCCGCACTAGATGCGGTTGTGTACATAAAGAGAGAACCCGTGAAATTGGGGATAAAATGCACTAGTCAAAACCCTTATTTAAACTTTGTAAACCAAGATAGATGGATAAGAGGACCAAACGGAACCTTAGTGGCTGGGAAAGAGAGATGCCGCAGAGAATCAAAATGTGATTCTCCTCCTATTCAGAACAAAGGGGGTCAACCTAACCGCTGACCTTTTCGTAAGCCGTGCACTTAAGGCCTGGACTTACTATAACTAACCTCGAGGATCCCACTCCATTTTTTAACCGATGTATCTTACTCCCTCAAACTCAATCAATATCAATAAGATGTCATGACTGGTTAGGCTTGGTGGATTTTGTAAGAAAATACAGTGGATTTCGAGGCAGATATCGCCATGACACGGTAGTAGGGAAACCGGTCCTTGTAAGCAGCACTAGAGAGGGGATAGAGACTCGAGACTTCAAACTAATGTCCTTCTTCCTCTGAGCCAGGTTCCTTGTAGAGTCTATCTACTATAGACATGAACGGTGCTCACCCGGTTGGGAAAATTCAATACTCGAATTGAACGCCCTCCATCGTACAGTTCGGCGGACACGGAAGAGCTAGTTCATAGGGCTCGTGCAGTTATGGGACCGACGGCTTCTTTCCCTAAAAAAGAAGTGAATCTGGAAGTGACTCCGCGTTGGCTAAGACTTCTTCCTTTCTTCTATCTTCTAGGCTTTCTAGCCCTAGAAATCAGTCAACTAAAAAAAAGCGGATGCGTGAAAAAGAACAGAATCTAGTGAAAGCAGAACCAGCGCTTAAGAAAGAGTAGGAAAAGAAAAGTTGGCACGTCTTTAAGTTGGCTACGAAACTAGAAACTATGATTCGATCTCGAAAGAGTGAAAATCCCCTATTCACTTACCTTTTCTTCTTTAAAGCCACAAGCCGGGAACTCCATTCAATCATTTCCCCTTGCTCTCTGTTCCTTAGTTCTCTTTAGCGGGTCTCTTCTCATTGGACCAAAATGGATTAGTTAGTGGCGCACTACCTATAGCGCTATAACGGTGAAAGGTGGCACTGAAGGAAGCGGATTCTCTACATCTAAGCCTTTTTTTTTTATAGGAATTATTGATTCAAGGGACGACCGCTCCAACATAGCCTAATCCGCGTATTCCTTTACACCCGGCAAAGTCCGATCGATCTTATTAGCTTATTCAAAAGTCATTGAAAAGTCCCCCTCCCTAGCTACTAGAACTATAGGACTCAAGATCATGGTCGTAGGTCAACCTGTATGGAGTTGTGCCTGTGCCATCAAGTTGGGTGGCCTTCCAACATCAATTGACCCAACCCGAGTTTACTGAAGCTATGTTAGTTGAATTGGACCAGTTAACCACTCCTATTATATTATAGGAGTGGTTAACTGGACTCTCTTCGAAGGATTTCAACCTTGAAGCCCTATTCGTGGCGACGCCTAAGCCGCTTTAGTAGGGACGGACTGAAATAGACCATCATAGCACTCTAAGGTTCAGCAGAGAACTAGTGAAGCTTCCAGCTTTCCACCGGTACGCGTACAGTCCAAACACAGTCTTGCTACTCTAGCTCTCCTCTCTGGTTGCGTGTTCAACAACTACAACCTTAACACTGCGCTCCGAGGCCGAAGAACTCTCATCCGATCCGCAGGAATACATAGACGTCTTCGCTTGAAGTTATGACCAAAGGAAAAGATCTTTTATTTGAAGTCCCCAGGTGTATGTGGAGTAAGCATGGAAGGGCGCAAGAGCTATAGCTAGTCCCCTTGTTCTATTAGAAGTAAGGTCAGCCAGATGAGAAAGTGCCAAAGTTCCTTCGTGCACAACTTTTGAAACAAGCCCTTCTTCCTTTTTTAGCCTTGGCAGGGGCTCCATCCAAAGAGAATCTCGTTCATCCGCATAGTATGCCTTAAAGGGTGCACTTCTCAGCCACAATGCAAGCTTTTCTTTTATTATGTCTTACCTGTGAAGGTCGGGGTTCTTCTACTCCGTATCCATCTCCTCACCAAGTCTTCTTTTGCATCAACGTTCGCTTGCCCGTCCCCGAGGGTCTAACTGTAAAGGGATTCATATTATGCCGCTGGACCCGGCCCATACTAGAGCGCTTTGGATGTTGCGCAATCAGCCCCTTAGCCCGTCTATACAGAATCCATCCCAACTATTCAACTTCACCTTGGTGGGGACTGACTGCTTTGCTGACTTTTTTTCCAATTTAAATAGCTCGTGGCAGCTCGTAGACACACAAAGGGTTTCTGCTAGCACCTACTATAGAGATTCGCATCGGGGTACCTTCGCGTTTACTCCTTAAGTGACTTCCCGTTCCCGGGCCCCAATATGCTAAAGGTTAGCTTTTTTCGTAGAATTAGAGAGACTTTCTCTCGATCGAGACAGAGCAGAGCTTCTTTTTAGGTTGCGAGCTCGACCTGTCACAACAAGAATTCTTCCTGAATGATAGAACATTCTTCGCCTAGGCCTAGTTGAGAGTCATTGCCGGAAAAAAAGATAGATGGATGGGATGGAAAAAGCATGAATCCCTGAACCATAACCGGAACTGGGAAAGGGTTGACCAAAAGGCGATCAACGAAAGCAAGATTGAGAATACGGATTTGGTCGAGTTTGTCCATATCCATTCGCTGCTTCTTTTTCTTTGTAGGTATAGTAACATCAACATAACATAGGGTAAAAGCCCCTTTCTAGATAATAAATTGAGCTAATAAAGACAAATAGTTCGTGTGATCAAGCCCTAGGGACGGAAAAGATTGGGAAAAAATGCAGCTTGACGCATAAAGGGATCCGTGGGAATTGATGGTCCCATAAAGCTTGGAGAAGAAAACCAAGAAAGCCGAAGTGGAGTAGTTCCAAGAGGGGGCCAGTGCACTAGTAGGCATACTATAAAAAGATTGTAGCGGTGCAAGAGGCTAGCCAGGGAGGGTTGGGAATTTCGTATTCAATGCTAGCCGAACCAGCCTCCGAGATCCGCATCAAGCGAGTGGTGTGACGACGACCAAGCCAATCTTTTGAAAAATAAGGATTGGAATCTGACTCGGGAAAAGAAAGAGAGAACAAGCAGAAGTGAGATTATTTCTCTTTTATATGATATAGCACTGCTGCCACTTACTTTGCTACCGCCTTCTTTCAGTCCTAAAGTCAATCAAGAGGCTAAACTCGATCTATCTTTCCATCAACGCAATTGGAGAGGCTTATCTTAGGACTCAAAGGAAATGTATGACTCACTTATTCTCTATGGAAAGAGAAGACTATTCAGTCAGGTATCTTTATGGACTCTTCCTTTTCGTTTCGCTTGCCTGGCCCAACGATTGTTAGATAGTTGGGCTCCTTACGCTTGTTAGGAAGAGAATACTTGAACTCCCACTAGCTGTAAGGGACGGACGGACCCTAGAAAAGGGAAGGTGGAAACTGCTCTCTTTCTACTGGTAAAAGGGGGGAACCTATCAACTCCTCCTAGTTGAGCTGCATTGCATGGTATGTAAGAAAGAGGGCTTAAAGTCAAGCTTAACAAGGAATTCAATGAGTATTGGCAGGGCGAATGAACGAGACTCCAACTTCAAATCAAACTCAAACCCCCAGGTCAGGAAAAGCAACTGAAACTGAATCAATAGCTGGGCTTGGAAAGGAACGAAGCACTACAACTTCAACTTAGGGGCTTTACCTTATTAGTCTTACCACTCCAACTGGATCAATGGCTGGAGTGTCTTACCTTGTTTCGGCAATTGACTTGTATGGGCTTGGGAACTGTTTGTACTTCAAAAGAGGAGAGGGTTCTATATCTGCAGGTAATCTTTGAGAAAGAGGAAATCGCTTTGAATAGAGCTAGATGTGACAACGAGAAGCACTTCAACTCAAACCTCTCCAACTTCACTAGCTGCAAGAGCGAAGGAAGTCATTACGGGTGGAAGGGAGCTGGCTTAAAGGAGCTACCACTCAAACTAGATGGCAGAAAACTAGAAGCTTTCCTCCTTTGCCTGAAAGAGAACCTGCTCTCTATAGGCATTAAACTGATCACAAGCTTCAAATTCAAAAAGAGGAAAAGGGGATGGGATAACCTATACTTAAGTTAAGGAATCAAAAAGATTAGGATATGAATGGAAGGAAGGGTTTAGCACTTTATTGAGATGCCTTGAGTTGAACCTTGCCCGAGAATCTGCTTTTGACCTAACCTGACCGCCGCCCTTTCAAAACTTATCTCCAGCTCTAGCCCTAGCTATCTTCCTAGCTGCCATCTTTCTCTTGGCATACAGAGAAAGCTTGAGACTTGGAGAGGAATGAAATCAAGAGAACGAAGCGCGGAAGGCTGGCACGAAGACTACTGATACAAAGGATTGGGGAGAACCAGGGCTTACAACTGCATGAAATTGGCTGAAAAGTTCCCCTTTTTACTCTAATCGAGAGAAGAAGTCCCTCAGTCGCTTTGATACATCACCCATTTCTGCCCGTCTTCACTAGGAGAATTTGTTGAGAAATCCCTTTTGTCTTCCGAGTCGAGCTAAGATGTTTTAACCATTTCACCCAGACGTATGCCCATCTTATGGATCGGTAAACCCAGTATGCCCAGCCTCCTAAAGTAAAGGGTAAAGTAAGTACACTGGTCGGTTGAAGAAGCCACTTTCGTGCTACTAGCTTACTAAGCTTCTTTCCCTCTATCTCTACGAAAAGTAGAAGTAACTCCAGACGCTTTCTCATTAGCTCATTGGATTCGTCTTATATAATTCGGATTGGAAACTAATCGTCATACTGGTTGGCCCCGGACGGAGAGGCTTTTCTCTTTCTAGAAGATTTCGTAACAAAGGGCTCCTGAGGTGCCAGCCGCCCTAAAGGGCTACACTTCTACAGCCAGGCAAAAGATACTGATTCTCCTAGCTCGGTGATAGCTTTTGGAAAAGATCCCATCCAGACTTTATAGAATCTCACTTTTTTCCTTTAATTTAAGGGGTGAGCTAGAGCTAGGCCAACATTCTGACTTTCGACAGGAACAAGAAAGGATTTCAGCGATCACACCAAGGTCTTCTGTCGGAGAGGGGCGCTGGTAGGGGCTGTACCTGTACCATCTGCTCTTTCGCTCTCCTAACAGCCTTACAGCTGTGAAATTGTCTTCCTGTGCCCTTGAAAGCACTAGAGGTAAGCTATGAGGTGGAGGTGCTCCACGAGCCTGCTTGTGAGCCTTTGAGAAAGCAAGTTCCAATTGGATCAGTCTATTTTTTTTCTGCCATCCCTTTTCCATACAGTTGTAGTTCCGTTCCATGTGGATTGCAGGCCATTATCTTTGGATATGGAGTATATGCGCCCATTGGAGTGCTAACGTTGCTAAGAGCAATTTATGTCATACTGTAAGTTCAGTCTTCAAACCATTAATGTCTTGAGTCTGTAGTTCCAGTTAGCTTTTATGAATCCCAGACTGCTAATGATAGGAGAAGAACCTAGGCGGATCTCACTCTTTTGAAGGCATTCTGGAATTATGGTTTGGCATGAAGTAGGCGAATCCGCTGTTCACTGGACTGACAAGGAATTACTTTATTAAATTAAGGCAGGAAAGACAAAAGGAGAAGGCATGAATTACGCAATGAAGCCCACATGTGAATCAAAGAGTCAGCGCTTAAAGGAACTCCGGTCTTTAGCCCATTCCAGTGAAATTGGGACAACAGTTACCCCTTAGCCTTGGGTTTATATAAAACCGTAAAAGGAATGCGACTCATTCAATGCCCCGGGACTCTTTCCAGGCATCGAAGGATAAAGAAAGAAGTCAAAGAATCGGTGGCTTATTGGTACTGGTACACATAATAAGTGGTAGCTCGTTAATGTATGAAGAAGAGGGATTCCCATTCCCGAGAGTGAAGTTTGCCTAGAGGTGAATCCGGGGCCGGGGATAGCATATAGCATTTCATACCTTAGGGCTTCTATCGCTTTCTTACTATTATTAGTAGTAAAGTGGACAAAATGAGGATGCATTGGATCGAGAGGAGTTTGTTTTTAAATGTTGAACGTCGTTAGGAACGGAGTAAGAAGCAAAGCAAACAGTTGTCGCACGGTCGAATGCAGAGTCTAGAGCAATGGCTCTAAAGACTTAGCTGGTTCCTAACGAGTGAGGGATTCCTCCTATTCCTATTTACGTCATTCTTTCGATCCAGTACGTGTGGTTAAACCTTTCCAGTCACTCTAGGATAACATGGAAATGGACTTATTAACTCGGTAGATTTTGCCTTCCTCCCCGGAGAACATGGAAGCAATTGAAGCTCGGTCCGCAGTGGAATTCCGATCTCCTTCCTTAAGTGTCCTGAAGTCAGTCTCCACATAGATTTGTTCGTAAAGTAAAAAAGCACTGGTCCGTGAGCGGAGGGTGGGGTAGTACTCGCTTTGTACTTAGCCCAGAACTCCTCGGAACACCCGATCGAATCTGTCAAGAACGAGCTGACGACTACAGGGGAAGCGGCTGACTGAAGTCCCTAAGCCCAGCTTGTAGCAAGCCAAAAGTGTGGCTTGAACCTACTTTGCTAAGAGAAGAGAGAGAATTGTAAAGCCCTGACTCGTTCACTATATGAATGGCTTGGCGTTGAACGTCCACTAAATCTTCCATAATAATGGCTTAGTATAGATTTCTTCCCGGAACGTAGGAAGGCACTCCTCTGATACTGATGAACCCAAACAAAAAGAAGGCTCAGAGAACGATAATGATAATAGAGGGAGTATGGAAAACTTGTGCCTTACCGCTTCACAAAAGAAAAGACTATACGCACAATGGGATTCTGTGAATTCCCCCTTTGGCTGCTCATATGCCTTTTACTTAGTGAGTACAATTTAAAATTTCATGAATATGAATAAGCATTGGGGTAATCTCAGTTAACTCAAGCACGGACAAGGGTCTCTTTCAACGCAACGAATGGGAGTGGGCCCTGTGTGGAGAAGCAATTCTAATTGGATCCTGCCTGCTATTGGAAACCTGGTTAGTGATACTGACTGACACTGCTTTTAAATTTATTGCAATAACATAGCCTAGCCTTTCCCCTGCTCCTTTCAGGTCAAGGGTTGGTCCTTTGGAAATCGTTTTTCGCCCCCGGGATCACATCTGCGTGAATGTGGGCACTATGACCAGAGGCATAACCAAAATGATCTCTCTCTTCTCTTTTTCTTTTTTGAGATGTCGCTGAGAAATCTATTTTTAAAAAAGGAAAGTAATAAATAAGAGTTAGATTGGCACATACTGGCAGAAAGATATTTTGGTCAGCGAAGCTTTTACCGTTCCCTATTTTTCAAATCTTGCCAGTTGTTGTTGGAAACATAGGAGTGAGCTCTTCCTTAGGATTTAAGGCATCCTTATTAGTTTAGTCCAAACTAAACTGGAGTTAAAACGATCAGGTCCTATCTCTGTCTTGATAAAATGCTTTTTTTTCGGATCGGCAATTTACAGGGTCGAATAGGGGGCAACCCTCGAAAAAAGTACTCTTGAAATTGAAATCAATCCAATTAGAATAATAAGAATAGGCACAATATCTGGAAATATGGGGAGTTTCAACAATCGCAGGAAAGCCGGCACTCAAACAAGTAGGCGCGTTCCGCTCTTCTGTATGATGTAATTCTATTCCAATGTTGTCTAAAGCTAAAATAAAACAAGACTTTTGTTTGCCAGGCGATGAACCCTCGTACTTCCTTTTTCTTGTTAGCTAAGGTTTTGGATAGGAGACAACTACTTTATCTGTATCTGTGCGCTTACGAACCGGAATAGCCTTCGATTCGACATTCATGGCTAAATGTTCGCCTGAGTCTAATTGCTTAATTACTTCATTATCTTCTTCCGTCACCTGGGATTATTTGCCTTAAGCCTTTTTTTCTCACCTTGCTTCCCTGGGACTAGCTTACTTATTTATCCTACTGGGATGAATAACCTCTAGCACTTGGGTTAGCTGCCCCCAGACAGAACCTGGGACTTTCAAAGAAAACTATACCCTCCACCCGCTTGGCCTTGATGAAGATATCTTAACCGAGGATAGCAGAATGCCAAACAATGGCTTTTACCCCTCGCCCCCCAAGTCAAAGTTTGGCTATTGCTTGTGCTACCCTTCGTTTGATACACCCCCATAACGTAGCTATCATCGCTTCCTCTCTCAGAAATTTTATATTTTAAGTGAACTTAATCCTAAAATTGAAATCTCTTTCTTGAAAATGCCCTTCATGCTTTATGCACTATTGAATTTCGTTGGAAATCATTATCATTACTATGGGGACGTTTCTGTTCTTAGTCATTATTCTGGAGTACTTCGAGTCTACAGTCTACACTCTTGCCCATCCAAGATTTTGAGTAAAGTATTGGCATAGGGCGTTCCCACTTCAATTGATGGTGCGCTGTCTGGATCGTGGAATTCATCAAATAGCCATAGGTCGTAATAGTTGTGCGCTCCCGTGAAGTCCTTTTTTCTCGAACTCGCTCCCAAGGAAAGGGAGAGCCAAAGCAACTGCAGGGAAAAAAAAACTCATACAATGGAAAGATGCTCATAATATTCATAATAAAGGCAGTCACTCTCCATAGATTTAGTCTCACACTCACTTAGGTAATCCGAGATAATCCCTCTTCTTGTCATACGAAGAACTCCCTCCCCATAAGAAGGCTAGCCTGACAGACTGCTCTATGGTGTCAGTCTTTTCGAAACTTCTTTCTCTACCTCGATCTTTTAAAAAAGCTTAGTCTTACCTACAAAATAAGAGCAATAACCCCGCCATCAATGCTTCCTATTTAGAGGAAAAAGGATCCTGTGATTACGGACAAAAAGCTGTTCTCACTCAGTGGCATGAACTGGCACTTGCTTTCAAACCGGTGCTCCTACATGATTTTAAGCCTACTCTTTATCTTCCATTCTATCTTCTCGGCTTTCTCTCTTTTTTTGTCTCAGTTACCTTTTTATGTCTTAGAAAGCTGTGGATTCCTCTCCTGAGTAAAGTACCTTCTCCATGAAGTCTTGAACTAAACTATGCATCTGTTAGTGTTATGCTCAAGATTCAAAAAAAGTCGTTCTCATTTATGAAATACATAATATGGAAAAGAGGGGGAGTCTTGACAGACACCATATCTAGCCACCTACATGGGAAGAAAGAGACGGAAGGCCAAGCCGAGCCAGTAAGCTGTTTTACACTAAACAATCTCGTCAGTGAAGCTAGCGACTTTTTCTGTAGAAGGACAGATTCATTTTTCTCATTGATAAGAAAGACCGCCCCCAAATGAGAACTAGTTTTAGGACGGGTATCCGGTCGTCTCCTCTAGTCGCTGGTCTGCTTGCTCGTATTGGTTCCGTTTAGGCCTTCATCTTGGTAGCGTTACCGGTTGGTTATATAATATTCCATCCTTTATTTTATTCGCGCTCTGAATCTGGCTGATTTTCCAGCCCTGACTTGGTGATTGATATGTTCCGTGGATAGTGATTCTCATTCGGAAAGGCCTCATGCAATAGCCTTGGAGAAGTAGCTTGCTTGATTGTGAAAAAAGACTTGACTTTAGCTCTTTTCCTCCCCCGTTTAGCTTAGTTTAGCTGAATAAGTTTAGTCGAGATTTTGTTGGTATGAATTATAGCTTAGTGGAAGATCGAAAAGAACCCTATACGCAGGCTAAAAGCGCTGTCCGTCTTCATGGCCTCAATAAGACTAAGTATTGTACTGGCCGAATGATCCAAAAAATAAATAGTTTTGTCTCGACTTGCTTTGGTCTCTGGTGCACTCTCCGAGGGTATGGAATGTCTCTTTCTTTTTTGAAAAGGAAAAATGAATCGACGAGTTAATCATATAAATCCGTAGTCTTTCGTGATTTCAAATTTTGATTAACTCACTGCAATCTTTCCTTGTCTTTGTATGTAGTTCCAGGCATTGCACTGGCCATGAGAGATGTAAGAGAAGCTTGGGCCTTTTTGCCTGTAAATTTCCTCTTCCTGGCCCCCTCGCCTACGAGTTAAAGAAGAAATCCTTCTTCTATACTTACTATCAGGGAAGGGAAGTCCGCTTTTCTCCATCCTCTATTACAGCATAGTTGGACTTGGATATTTGTAGATCGGATCTTTTCTGGTTCTTGAATACGGCAGGGCCCTTGACTAGGAATTCCGGCAGCATCGGCTATGCTGCCTCTTAGTCAATTTGTGATGAATTCTCTTACTATTCGTTCGCCCCCGAGATAGAGTTGCTTCCTTTCGAGCTGGCAAAACTCGAAAGAGTGGTTATTCCGACATGCCTATTGCTTAAGACATGCAAGTCGAACGTTGTTCCCACAACAGGTATAGGTATCCTTTTCATTCACTTCACTCGCTTTCGACTGGCGGAATGCTCTCGTTGCTGGTGTCTTGTTCGTTTCCTATCGCTCGGTTAGAACTACTAGTCTATCGCACATCATCTCTTTATGTATTTTTCCGGGGAGAAGACTAAGAATAAGAAGGGTGGATTGGCTTTGAACGTTGCCCCGAAAATAAATAAGAGGGGGGAATGAGCAAGAACGCTAGCTATATATGTTTCCATAGACCAATCCAATAAAAACATCCCATTGTCTTCCTTAGCCAAAAGGTATCACGCTACAAATACAAAAGATGAGGCTAGGGGGGCTGTGCCAATTGGCAAAGAGTTATGCTTTCCTTTCATTTTTTTTTTTTTGAGGAGCTTCTCGTAGTGAGATCACGATCGCCTGCCAGTGGAGAAAGCGGACCCCAAGATAGAGCCCTTCGATCGACTAATCGTTGTTTTGTCGGAGAAAGTCGGGTTCTTAGTATGGACTCCAGCCGGTCCTTCTTCGAACCTGTCGTACTCTATCGCTTCCTTTATTTTAGCGCAAAGTTCCTTTCCTGCGGTAACGGTGGAGAGAGGGAAAGGATCTGATCCATTTGTTCGTCAGCTCGGAGGGTATCCCCACTCATTCAAGATTCTGCTCGTGAGCGTAATGGTATAAGCTCCTTGCGATCCTCCCCGGCGGATGTTTGCTCGGTAGGTCTTCCCTGAGTCACGGGTCCCAACTGGTACATAGAGTCTCTTGGAAAATTACCTTTCCCATTCTTCCTCTTTACTAATTACCGTAGGTGCGAAATGGAAAAACTGGCCATGGCAAGCATTGGATTTAGGAGCCATCTCCATATATATATATAAGAGGATACCCACCTGTGAAGATAGCATGTCCGCCTAGAACGGCTTCTATACTATGCAAGTATATATGGTCCATCGCCTCTGTGTACTGTACTGTCGCTCTGTGTCTATCTTGTCTAACAGCTATCTTACTTGAATGAACTCCTTGCCTGTTCTAGTTCTAGTTCTAGCATCCAACGATCGGCACGCAGTGATGATAACCCCTGCGACAAGATGGACTCTTCTGGCTACCCTCATTTCCCTACTCGTCTCCTTGAGGCACCCTACCAGAACAGGTAGCACTCGCATGTCGACATCATACGGTATAACTCTTCCTTTCCTTCCACTTCCTCTTCTGAGTTGGATCGGAATAGGGGTATGTTATCCTCTGTTTTGCTTGAAACGAGTGAAGAGGACTCTGAGGAAGATAGCGGCAACCAAAGCCATCTCGAATACGATTATTATCTGGAGACGTGCCCAGCTGCGGCTGATATCGTGAGAAAGACGATGGCGAGGATATACTCCCAGCACCCAGACGCCCCCGTCAGCTCAACAACGACATATTACCCTAAAGGTGCACATACATGTAGGTATACTTGAGGCAAGAACACTTTCCGGCCAGGCCTTACTATAACCAACCTCACAGATCGCAGTCAATCTTTTACACCGATGTATCGTACTCTCTCGACCAGGTCATCATAAGAAAATACTGCTCCATTTTTCCGAAGTGAGAGAAGGAGGGAAGGCGCGCTACAACTAACATAACAGCCAGCTGAAGTTAGCTAGCTAGGCTAACGCGCAATGGCTTTCTCTGATAGGGGCTCGCTTCTTCAAGCTCCGCCCAACCTATACAAGGTGCTGCTCGCTTTCTCTCAGCCACTAGTGGCAACTGTAGTGGTCGGCATTCCTACGTGCTCCTCCTTGCCCCCCTACTTAAGAATCCAAAGGTGACCTTTGGATGTTGTCGTGACGTTTTGGTTACGAAGGTTACCGGGGTCTAGGTTTATGGATGGATTCAGTCAGCGAAAGTCCCTCAAACTCAATCAATATCAACAAGATGTCCTGACCGGTTAGGCTTGGTTGATTTTGTAAGAAAAGAAAGTAGGTTTAGGGGCTTCTTTGATTAGTACACCTATGGTGCTGGTCAGGTCGGGACCGTGGTCGTCCGTCTCCGGTTTGCCGGCCGAGTTGATCTCTGAGATTGACCATCCAGCTGGGTTGGTTTGGCTATTCCTTTCTATTGAAAAGGAGTCAGCTGTCTGCGCAAGTCACCTTCTTCTAGGCTCCGAGTCACCTTCTTCTAGGCTCCGCTAGACGACACGGCATTCTCGTTCAAATATAGGCCGGCCCTACTTGTGATGGTTCCCAAGGATCCAATATGACCACTTAGGTCTACGTTGCCACGATATTGTTCTATGGAAGCGGGCGGGCAGTTATAAGTTCGGCCCGGTTTTTTTTGGTGTCGTAGGGGAGGGATTGACCTTTTTAACGCATATTCAGTCGTACCGGCATGGCCCCACTGATTTGTTTTCGATCGGAGCATCAAGCAACGCAACCCGGTTCTACTTGACGTTGCCCCGTGCTCGTCCAAGGAGGGAGTTTGCTTTACCCAACTCCTTTTTTGATAACAAGGCAGAAAGCCCCGACCCGACATTCATTAGTTTTGAAGAAAGGAATGAAGAGTGCCCTGCCCAAAAAAGCACCTACTCCTATCAAAATGAAAAGCGTGACTTTACTAAACAAGCAAGAAAAGCCCTAACTATTCTATTAGTAAAGCGCTAACGCCCTATCTAGAGTCAGAGGCCTTTTCAATAAGGCTCACGCTAGACGCTCACGTTTTTTGGCTTCCCTAAAATCCAATATTTTCTAGTTGGTAAAGACTCCCCCCTTGTTTCAGTCAGAATGAGTCCCCGGGATCCCGGGACATCGGCTTCCGCCAACAGTGGACTATGTTGGATCACATCCCGCGCATATTCTACATTATAGCCTGCAACTGATTCAGCTTCCGCTTCTGGGAGATCAAACGGAGCTCGATTAGTTTCTGCTAGACGAGAAATGAAGAACATAACCAATACAGGAAACAAGGGAATACCGGACCATATCTGCTTTTGCGCCATGACAATCTCACTCGAATTACGGGAACCCACACATATTAGTACAGTATACCGGGGTCTCCGGCCAGAACCACACGTGCAAGTTTCCATGCATGTGGCTCGTCCGTGCTTTCCGAGGCGCTGCCTGTGACTCAGCATGGGAGAAGGGGGCGGAACTGCACACTTTCGTGTTCAGAGCATTGTCCGAGTGAGTAGGCAGCGCCTACCAAGCAAAGCTTTCTGGGCAGCTTCCTTTTCGGCGCCCGCCTTTTATTTCGATGTTGGGGCAAGGCAAGCCCCAGGAA